CGAATAAAGAATGAAGATCCTATCTATTTGCATATATCTTGCATATATCAGTACATACCTTGCCTATTTATATATATACAAGATCTAAATACAAGATAAGATCTAAGACTAAACAACTCAATGCTTCTATTGTTGGATCCATAATTAATCCTATGGATCCTTAGGATTGGTGGATCATTTTATATCCCGTAGTTTCGGACCATAGATCAAGCCAAGGGTCACAACTCCTTCTACCCATCCTGTATATTGTCCCTTTCATTCCGTGTTGCAATAGGCACTTAATATTCTATTATACAAGATTCTACGAAAATGAATTCTTCATAGGAGGGAGCAAATATTTATCTTTTCGATGAGAATTTGTACATGACATGGGAGAAACCCCTCTTTAATTGAAGAAAAGGTTCCATCATATATAGTGAATTGATACCCCGGATTGCCAGAATCATTTCTTTCAATGCTAACTCGCTATTAGTTAATGATCCTAGTAATTGGATCTATATGCTTATTCCGATAGGAAATGAAATAGTAAAATGATTATTCATCGAATGACTATTCATCTATTGTATTTTCAAATAGGGGGCAGGAAGGCTCTATGGAAAAATGGTGGTTCAATTCGATATTGTCTAACGAGGAGTTAGAACACAGGTGTGGGCTAAGTAAATCAATGGACAGTCTTGGCTGTCCTATTGGAAATACCAGTGGAAGTGAAGACCCCATTCTAAATGATACGGATAAAAACATTCCTAGTTGGAGCGATAGTGGCAGTTATAGTTGCAGTAATGTTGATCATTTTTTAGGTGTCAGGGACATTTGGAGTTTCATCTCTGATGAAACTTTTTTAGTTAGGGATAGTAATGGTAACAGTTATTCCGTATATTTTGATATTGAAAATCTGATTTTTGAGATTGACAATGATAGTTCTTTTCTGAGTGAACTAGAAAGTTCTTTTTCTAGTTATCTGAATAATGGGTCTAAGAGTGACAATCGCTACTATGATTGTGACATGTATGATACTAAATATAGTTGGAATAATCACATTAATAGTTGCATTGATAGTTATCTTCGTTCTGAAATCCGTATTGATAGTTACATTTATAGTTATATTTGTAGTGGTGAAAGTATAAGTGGTAGTGATAGTGGGAATTCTAATATAAGAACTGGCGGTAATGACAGTGATATAGGAGAAGGATCGAATGATTTCGATATAAATCAAAAATACAGACATTTATGGGTTCAATGCGAAAATTGTTATGGATTAAATTATAAGAAATTTTTTAAGTCAAAAATGAATATTTGTGAACAATGTGGATATCATTTGAAAATGAGTAGTTCAGATAGAATCGAACTTTCGATTGATCCGGACACTTGGGATCCTATGGATGAAGACATGGTCTCTATCGACCCCATTGAATTTCACTCGGAAGAGGAGCCTTATAGAGATCGTATCGATTCGTATCAAAGAAAGACAGGTTTAACTGAGGCTGTTCAAACAGGCATAGGTCAACTAAACGGTATTCCCATAGCAATGGGGGTTATGGATTTTGAGTTCATGGGAGGTAGTATGGGATCCGTAGTAGGCGAGAAAATCACCCGTTTGATCGAGTATGCTACTAATAGATCTTTACCTGTTATTATGGTGTGTGCTTCTGGAGGAGCACGCATGCAAGAGGGAAGTTTGAGCTTGATGCAAATGGCTAAAATATCTTCCGCTTTATATGATTATCAATCAAATAAAAAGTTATTCTATGTATCAATCCTTACATCTCCTACAACGGGTGGAGTGACAGCCAGTTTTGGTATGTTGGGAGATATCATTATTGCTGAACCCAATGCCTACATTGCATTTGCGGGTAAAAGAGTAATTGAACAAACATTGAATAAGACAGTACCCGAGGGTTCACAAGCGGCTGAGTATTCATTCCATAAGGGCTTATTTGATCCAATTGTACCACGTAACCCTTTAAAAGGTGTTCTGAGTGAGTTATTTCATCTACACGGTTTCTTTCCCTTGACTCAAAATTAAAGTAGAGCACTAGTACTAGGCTCAGTTATTTGTAGCGAACTTTAGTTCATCGCAATCAAAGTCCAAATAAGAAGAATGGGGTTTTCTTTGGTGACATAAGTTCTATAGTCAGAATCAGAAGTTTCGGATAATTACTTTTTTGATTTTTATTTTCTCCAGATTTTTTATCCTACCCCTATTGATGATTAGAAATCAGGAACCCTCTATAAAATAAAGAGGAGAAAAGAGTGAATTCTTCTTTCCGCGGAATAGAATTGGGAAAATGAAAAGAATTTCATGTTCCCTTCCTTCTTACGTATTAATATATAGAATAATGAAAATCTATAATAGAAATGTTGCATATTTCTATATCTATATCTCCCGAGAACCTCCTTTTTTTTTACTATGAATCCCTGTTGGATCGGATTCTAACGAATCCTTAGGGAACTCGTAAGAAACTCTTTATTATAAGATAAGGACGGGAGAACAAGAATAAAAAATCGGATTATCATACATATATTTTGTGTAGAAAGATGAATAGGTACACTTATTTAGTTCTACATTCCTTGCACTTATTATATACTTATAATAAATATACTTATCATAAGATATATTTCTAACAAGTACAAATTTCTAACAAGTACAAATATTAAATCGAGGCACCTATTCTATGACAGATTTCAATTTACCCTCTATTTTTGTGCCTTTAGTGGGCCTAGTATTTCCGGCAATTGCAATGGCTTCTTTATCTCTTCATGTTCAAAAAAACAAGATTGTTTAGATCCGATGGGATCAAATCTCATCCATTTTTTTTAACACTTGGACTTGGATCATAATACAGATATCTTTTAGTGGAATAGGGTACGGTACGACATGTGACTCCCTCCGAGCACAAATAAAAAAGCTGTTATTGTTATGCATGCAGATCCATGATATATGGATAAATGCATGTATATTATATGTGGGTATAGCTGTTTTTGTTTTCAAATAGATCAGCGAATATCTGAAATAGAAAGTCAATGTATCTATATGTATGTAGATATACATAGTGGGATCATATGAAGGGGATGTTATTATTTTATATCTAACCAATTCGATGAATTACTCCTAATGGTTTACATCATAATAGTGCTAGTTGATGAGAGTTACTTCGGGATCAAAACAAAAAAAGTAAAGTCAAATTCATTTGGCTTATTCTATTCTCTCAATTCCAATAGAATGCAACTGGATCGAGTATGAACTGGCAATCCGAACGTATATGGATAGAACTTATAACGGGGTCTCGAAAAACAAGTAATTTCTGCTGGGCCTGTATCCTTTTTTTAGGTTCACTAGGATTCTTATTGGTTGGAACTTCCAGTTATCTTGGTAGGAATCTGATATCTGTATTTCCCTCTCAGGAAATCCTTTTTTTTCCCCAAGGAATCGTGATGTCTTTCTATGGGATCGCTGGTCTGTTCATTAGTTCCTATTTGTGGTGCACAATTTCGTGGAATGTAGGTAGTGGTTATGATCTTTTTGATAGAAAAGAAGGAATAGTGTGTATTTTTCGTTGGGGATTTCCTGGAATAAATCGTCGCATCTTCCTTCGATTCCTTATGAGAGATATCCAGTCAATCAGAATGGAAGTTAAAGAGGGTCTTTATCCTCGTCGTGTCCTTTATATGGAAATCAGAGGCCAGGGAGCCATTCCCTTGACTCGTACCGATGAGAATTTTACTCCACGAGAAATTGAACAAAAAGCTGCTGAATCGGCCTATTTCTTGCGCGTACCAATTGAAGTATTTTGAAATGAACTGAAGAATGAATGCTTTCTCCGCATGAGGGAAGGAACTCAGGAATCCCCTTTTTAATATAACTGAAGTTTCTTCGGAACGTTTATTCGAGCAAAACATGTTCGATTCTATTTCCCCCGTTCCGTTGGTAATACCGTTGTGTTGTGGCCCATAGAATAAAGCAGGCGGACGAATACGGAACAACCATAATAAGAAGCTATTTTTATCCACCAAAACAAAAACTCTTTTTTTTTTACATATGGAACTAAACTCAATTCTTTCATACTAGTAACAAATCTAATAAGTATGTATTCATCACACATATCAGAACATTTCGGAATACAGTACAGAATTCATCTTTTTAGGACCAATATTTTGAATTGATACGTTAGATATAGATGGATCGTATCTCGTAAATTATCTCTCTTTCGTCAATCGATGTTTCTTTTTTTTTTATCCTTTCTTTTGCTCCTTGATGACCAAACGATTGGATCTCTCATAACTATTCAATTTCTCTCTTGTTTTGCCACCCATTTCGGATTTCATCATCAATATTCTTCAGAAATATCCCCTCAATTATTCCTGGGCTGTGGGTAGCCAGTGAAACATTTCGAAATAATTGATTGATCCAGGGGGAGTTCTTTCGTCTCGAAATCCGAATAATATTCATTACTTCAAGTGGTTTTTCGGGCATTCATCGAAAGGAACAAATGAAGATACAATTGGTTCGAATTTGACCAATTGAGATATCTGGGAACTTGATTATTTCTTCATTCGAAACGGACCTTTATTCTATTTCTATATTCTTTCTAGATCCAAGGACTAAACAATTCAAAAAAAAAAAAAAGAAGGAATAGATCCGATCCATAGGTTCCATACCTTGTTATAGAACTCATGCTTCATAGAAATATCGGATCAGATAGAGTCGGCGAATGAAGCAGTTTCATTAACAATTTACAGAACAGATTCAAAGTGCCAAAAAAGAAAGCATTGACTCCCCTCCCATATCTTGCATCTATAGTCTTTTTGCCCTGGTGGATCTCTCTCTCATTTAATAAAAGTCTGGAACCTTTAGTTACTAATTGGTGGAATACAAGGCAATCCGAAACTTTTTTGAATGATATTCAAGAGAAGAACGTTCTAGAAAGATTCATAGAATTAGAACAACTATTCCTGTTGGACGAAATGATAAAGGAGTACCCGGAGACACAGATACAAAAGCTTCGTATAGGAATCCACAAAGAAACAATACAATTGGTCAAAATGCACAATGAAGATCATATCCATATAATTTTGCATTTCTCGACAAATATAATCTGTTTTGCTATTCTAAGTGGTTATTCTATTCTGGGTAATGAAGAACTTGTCATTCTTAATTCTTGGGTTCAGGAATTCCTCTATAACTTAAGCGACACAATAAAAGCTTTTTCGATTCTTTTATTAACTGATTTATGTATCGGATTCCACTCGCCCCATGGTTGGGAACTAATGATTGGTTCGGTCTACAAAGATTTTGGATTTGCTCATAACAATCAAATTATATCTGGTCTTGTTTCCACTTTTCCAGTCATTCTAGATACAATTTTGAAATATTGGATCTTCCATTATTTAAATCGTGTATCTCCTTCACTTGTAGTGGTTTATCATTCAATGAATGAATGAAGAACTCATTTGATCTGCCGATATCAATCAAATCCGAATGTTACTTCGTACATAAACAAACCATTTTTAATCTGACTCACTCTTTATACTTCTACCCGTCTAAGGGATTCCCCCTCCAGTACAATGGCAGAATCGTGGATAGGGAACTATACTAGCTACCTACCTAATTTATTGTAGAAATTTCCGGGATCAATAATTGGACCATGCAAAATAGAAATACCTTTTCTTGGGTAAAGGAACAGATGACTCGATTCATTTCCGTATCGATCATGATATATGTCATAACTCGGACATCTATTTCAAATGCATATCCCATTTTTGCGCAGCAGGGTTATGAAAATCCACGAGAAGCAACTGGGCGTATTGTATGCGCCAATTGCCATTTAGCTAATAAGCCCGTGGATATTGAGGTTCCACAAGCTGTGCTTCCTGATACTGTATTTGAAGCAGTTGTTAGAATCCCTTATGATATGCAACTGAAACAAGTTCTTGCTAATGGGAAAAAGGGGGCTTTGAATGTGGGGGCTGTTCTTATTTTACCCGAGGGATTCGAATTAGCTCCCCCCGATCGTATTTCTCCCGAGATGAAAGAAAAGATAGGCAATCTGTCTTTTCAGAGTTATCGCCCCACTAAAAGAAATATTCTTGTGGTAGGTCCTGTTCCTGGTCAGAAATATAGTGAAATCGTCTTTCCCATTCTTTCCCCGGACCCTGCTATTAAGAAAGATGTTCACTTCTTAAAGTATCCCATATATGTAGGTGGGAACAGGGGAAGAGGTCAGATTTATCCCGATGGGAACAAGAGTAACAATACAGTCTATAATGCTACAGCAGCAGGTATAGTAAGCAGAATAGTACGTAAAGAAAAAGGGGGGTATGAAATAACCATAGCTGACGCATCGGATGGACACCAAGTGGTTGATATTATACCTCCAGGACCAGAACTTCTTGTTTCAGAGGGTGAATCTATCAAGCTTGATCAACCATTAACGAGTAATCCCAATGTGGGTGGATTTGGTCAGGGAGATGCAGAAATAGTACTTCAAGATCCATTACGTGTCCAAGGTTTGTTGTTCTTCTTGGCATCTGTTATTCTGGCACAAATCTTTTTGGTTCTAAAAAAGAAACAGTTTGAGAAGGTTCAATTGTCCGAAATGAATTTCTAGATCCACGGATTCATCAAGCTGGTAAAAAGAGCCGAATTGTTGTGATCGATGCAATTATGTATGATTCAAAAAAATCATGGAAAATGTTTTGCTTGCTTTGTTTATACTGTTTTTCTGCGAGATGCCGGAAATTGCTTGTATCCCATTCCTAGCAATAGTATGTATATTGCGAAGAAGACTACTTGATCCCCCCTTCTTTTTTTCAATCAAAATGGGAGTGTTGTGACTATGCTAGGCCTCCCATTGGCAGATTGTAAATGCCATGTAATGCATCAATAGTTTTTTTGTACCTAATAGAATCGAATTCTAATAGATAATAGGCATAAGTAGGAGGAGAATACACGCGGATAAATGAAAGGAACAAATGATTCTAGGAGGGATTACTCGTCTTCCTAATCTTCCACACAAGAAAAGGGTGGAAAATTCCTTTTCTTGTGTGGAAATAATAATGATTATTGATCCTGTTCGTCAAAGATTACTATTTATTTGATTTTCCAGTTCTATCGGAACTCGTTTGTTTCGATTCATAAGAAGTAGTGGACAAACAAAAAAGGGGTGGGAATAACTTACTGAGCAAATAAAACTTCTTCAATGAACTTATAAAAAAAGTAAAAAAAGAAAATTTGAACTGTGATGAGATAATCAATAAGGATTGGGATATGCGCAAAAATCCAAGATTTCATCTTTTCGCCCGGAGCATTAAGAGTCTTTTTTTGCTTGAAATTTTCTTTTTTATTTTTCTAGAGTAAGATTAGTATCGAAATGATTTGCAGGATGTCTCATCTATAGAAATCCATATTGTGTCATCCAGAAAATCAATTGATTCCTTCTTTCTTCTTGCTTCGGGGGAGTCCCTCCATACTATGGAGGAACAGATACTATGAATCAATCAATG